TAATTCTATTAAGATTATTATTCTTAAATAGAATTTCGAATTTAAATAGAATTAGAATAAATAGAAATTTCTGGATTCTATATCTAATGGCGAATTAATGGCGAATCTAATGAATGATTCATGAATATGAATGACGAATCATTCTATGAAATCATGAAAAGGGGAAAGATCCTTCGGATCTAATCATACCATTCCATTATATTGACAATTTCTAAAAACTGTTCATACTATGATCATAGTTATGATGGCAGTTGGGCAAATACGCCCCTATCGTCTAGTGGTTCAGGACATCTCTCTTTCAAGGAGGCAGCGGGGATTCGACTTCCCCTGGGGGTAGGGTACTGCGAAAGGAAGTTTATCATGGATTACCAATAAGCCTAAAACAGACTCTTCCTGGGTCGATGCCCGAGCGGTTAATGGGGACGGACTGTAAATTCGTTGGCAATATGTCTACGCTGGTTCAAATCCAGCTCGGCCCAACAATTCACCAATCTACCATGAGATGGTATAACCCCCCTGTCCTTCAGAAATACCCGATACGGAGGAATCAAAAAAGGATCCAATTTTCTGCTAGATCCCCTAATTTCCCTGGGATTGTAGTTCAATTGGTCAGAGCACCGCCCTGTCAAGGCGGAAGCTGCGGGTTCGAGCCCCGTCAGTCCCGACGGATCTAATAAGTACATCAATTAATCTCTCCCTTTTCTGTTAAAGGGGGCACGGGGAGCAGAATTTCATTCCCAAGGAGGTTATTTTTTCTTTCCTTTGGCATTTCGCACTTCTCATCAAACAAATAGGGGAATTTTCATTATTTCAAATAATACTGATTGGTAGGAGAAAGACATATGTAGAATAGTACAATTATTGAGAGCGTTAAGGAAGGGGGGTAAAAGAAAAATAAAGATCAATCAAAGATCCCACCCCTTTTTTAGCTTAGCAAGTAGCAGGGGAATAAATCATTTTTCCTTCCTATTTTTTTTCTATTTTTTTTTTTAGGGCCCGTCGAAGAACGAACAAAACCCAAACTCAAATAGTTAGTTTGATGGAATATTACATCCTTTATCCCGGAACTCCTCTTTATCACACTTCTTTGTCTTCCAAGAAAACTAGATCATTAAAAAAACGGAGTTTAGAACGTAACTTATTTCTTTTTCCACTTCGCTTCTATTGTTTGTTGGGCGTTTGTGACTAATGGAAACGGACGGGCGGTCAGACGATACTTTATCCGATGATTGTACAAGGAGGACCTAAGATAGGTTGTAGATAAAGAAAGAACAGAAAAGAATGATTGATAAATAAAGAAATTTTGGATTCGGTATGGATAAAAGATCTTTCTATGTTATACTATTCAATTCTCGACGACGAATTGATTTGATAGCTCAGATATTGTTATTCATGATATTGATCTGATTTCAAGATCATCGAGAGGTAATTCATTGAATTGACAGGCGAAAGATTTATTATCTCTATGGGATTAAATCCCGAGTTATTTTGAAGTAAAAAAACGATGAGATTATGGAAGTAAATATTCTTGCATTTATTGCTACCGCACTGTTCATTCTAGTCCCTACCGCCTTTCTACTTATCATTTACGTAAAAACAGTCAGTCAAAATGATTGATTAATTAATGCTTAAAGAAATCAAATGAAAAGGATTCTAATTTCGCGTCTAAAATGAAATGAGCAGACTAGAATCGGCAGTATTCTATGAGATCCGATAGTATGGTAAGAAGGTTCATCTATTTCTTTCTTACCATACTATCTATTAGTGTTATTGTAGTGTATAAAGTTAGACAGCGTATAAAGAAAGTTGTACTTTCTAATAAAGATAGAGGCTAAATATAGATCAATCTATATTATTATCTTCATAATATCATAATATGTAGATATCAATTCCATCCATTCCATATATGGAATGGATATAGGACCGAATTCTATTTCTTTGATACATCTATTTGTTTCGAGCAATCTGAAATAATCGTCTGACTCTTATAGTTCTAATTTCTAGATTTTTTCTTATTTACAATATGAATTTCTGGATCTATCGAAAGAATCAAATCAATGCAGGAAAAACGACATGGGCATATATTAATAAAATCAAGTAGTCATTTTTTTAGCATTCCGAAGAAATAATTGATTGAGCCATTGACAGGAGTTCTATGAGCACTTCTTCGGATTTCGAAGAGTAAACCTCACAGATTTTTAACGCTTCAACCATGATATGAAATGCGTCGATAAAATCGAAATTACGAAATTCAAATGAAAATAATCGAAAATAATCAAAAAATAAAGTCCGCAATAAATATGTGACTCCCCTAAGGCAAGATCTTATTATGCATATGTGACTCCCGTTAGGCAAGCACTCTTATTATGCATAGTATCCCGTTAGACAACCACTATGCTTCTATTCTTTCTCATAGAAAGTGTGTATACACTTAACAAAACGACTTCTTTTTTTATTTTGAACAGTAAAGAGGGAAAAAAAAGGGGTCGGGTCCTCCTCA